GGTAGGTAATATTGATGAAGCTACCGCGAAGGCTATGAACTTAGAAATGGAGAGCAATTTGAAGAAATGACCTTAAATCTTTGTGTACTAACCCCTAATCGAATTGTTTGGGATTCCGAAGTAAAAGAAATCATTTTATCTACGAATAGCGGTCAAATTGGCATATTACCAAATCATGCTCCTATTGCTACAGCTGTGGATATAGGGATTTTGAGAATACGCCTTAACGGCGAATGGTTAACGATGGCTCTGATGGGTGGTTTTGCTAGAATAGGCCAAAACGAAATCACTGTTTTAGTAAATGATGCGGAAAAAGGTAATGATATTGATCCGCAAGAAGCTCAGCAAGCTCTTGAAATAGCAGAAGCTAATTTGAGAAAAGCTGAAGGAAAGAGACAAATAATTGAGGCAAATCTAGCTCTCCGACGGGCTAGGACAAGAGTAGAGGCTATCAATGTGATTTCATAAGCAGTTGGTACGTTCGAATAATCAAAAGAAGTTCTCTTTCGAAACCTTATTTCGATTGGATCTTGCTTGATTGGAGTCCAATTTTGATACAACTCATTGCGTTTAAAAAATGAAATAAGAAATCAATAAGAATACAAAATGAATAAAAAGAGGGTGGGGCAAAAAACTTATTAGATACCATTGACTGCGGTATCTAATAAGTTCTACCTACTATTGGATTTGAACCAATGACTCCCGCCGTATGAAAGCAATACTCTAACCACTGAGTTAAGTAGGTAATTTATCATGCCAAAGGCAACCAAATGGAACCCATCCCATCGATGGATTATATGGATTATAAATATCATATTGCTTATAAGCAATAATAATCTAAAACACTCCGCAATAAAATTATGGATGTTGGATCATAGAATATTCATCTTGACAAGAAATTATATACATGATAAAATACGCATCACAAGCACTAAGGGCTATAGCTCAGTTGGTAGAGCACCTCGTTTACACACGCGCCAATGTTTTTTTTCGGGGGAGTCCACCATACACTGAAATAAATTGATTTTATTGTGAAATCGATGTCTTACTCCATAACTTTGAGGGAACAATAGCCTGACAAATAGGTCGGTCCGATTTTGGTGCTCTTTTTTAGATGCCAAACAGACTCCATCATTGATTTGAGGTATTGATAAGGTGAATACCAGTGCATTCAATGCTAGGCATAATGAGTATAAGGTCCTCAAAAAATCTCTTTTCGTATTATGAACTTTAAGGTGTATGAGGTTTCATATTTTATTTTCATTTTAAAACGAACGATAGAGACTTCATTTAACTTAAAACGATCTAGGCCATAGGCAGACCTACGTCAAGATAACTCCACCCTTGAAACACTTTGGTAGTGCTCCTGGAGCAGAATCCCAAATAATGAATCAGAGCACATGGAGCCATCTCCTTATCTTATTTTTCTATTAAGAAAGAATATGGTGGATTGGCTGATATTTCTATCAGTTAATGAAAGAGCCCAATGCAAAATAAAATGCATGTTGGGTTTTTAAAACAGTTCAGATCATTTTGATAATAATCAGTTAGTTTGATCTGTTTTACCGAGAAGGTCTACGGTTCGAGTCCGTATAGCCCTAGAGCCCTATAACCCTATAAAATAGAAAATAAAATGAAGATTTGAAATAAAAAATTGTATAGTTTGGATTTCTTCATTCTTTATTTGGAACTGACCGGCTAGTTCATCGAAAGAAAATTCTTCCTAAAAACTCACTCACAGGAATCATTTTAAACAGAACACAAAATGGAAGTAAAAACGTATTTCAAGGGATGTAATGGATCCCTATCCAATCATTGATAAACAAATCATCGAATCTTAATCTTCGGAGAGAAACTCCATATGAATTTCCCCGCCGACCCCAATCAAGGGGGTAAGTTAGTGATACTCCTTTTAGTCGGTATGCCTAACCTTAATGAATTTAAGGAGTCAAAGATATGAGTCCGGCGAAAAACCCCAAAGAGTTATTCACATAGATCTAGGAGACAAGCTAAAGTTTTTTGAAAAACGAATCCCTTTGGTACGTTTCAATGTCAAAACTATGTAAAATAGAAAATAAGCTTTTTCTTCGTATACCTTACTTAAACCTAGTGAATTACAACAAAAAAGTAAGATTAAGATATTCGAAATCTTGAGATAAAAATACCTATCCATTCTCCTACACTTGAATACTTATTTCATTCGAAATCATTAAGAAAAAAAAAACAAAAAGACCTTCAAATTCAATCTTATTTTGAGTTGGAAGTCACCTTCTTTAGCCAAAATCCTAGGTGAAAACAAGAGAATTTGTCTAAGCGTAACATGTAGAGTTATACTAACTAAAGAAAGTGGAAATAAAAAAAATTAAGTAAACCAGGAACAGGATCCCAGTCAAGTCAGTCGGTAACCAGATATGCCCACAATAAGAAAAGGGAACTAGATGGTTTTGTCAAAATGAATTCGTGTTTTGACTAAACAGTTACAGTTCTGGATGATTTTCTA